AATACCTATAGTACCGTCTTCAAATTCTACTAATTCACCTGCCATTACTTCATCAAGACCATAAATACGAGCAATACCGTCGCCCACTTGAAGTACGGTACCCGTATTTACAATCTTTACTTCCCTGTTATATTGCTCAATACGCTCTCGGATAATATTACTAATCTCGTCGGCTCGAATGGTTACCATGAGTATTTGTTAATTTTTTTTTGAAAAAAAAAAGATAATGCCTACGGTAGAAGGGCTAATCGATTATTTCTTTCATCGCCCCAAACATGCCAATATTAGCACTGATGGTACGTAAATGTAACTCCTTGGTTAAACAACGATTCAAAGTTCCTAGAGCTCCTTCTAAGGCTTGGTGAAAAATCCGTTGTCGAACTTGATTAATTGCTCTTTGTTGTTCAAAATGAATCGTTTCATTTTTATAATTTTCTAATTGTTCTAAAGTCTTATAAGTTGAATTAATCAAATTCAATTTTTCTCGTTCTATCTCAGAATAGCCGTTCACTCGAAACTGGTCTGCTTCTATTTCTATTTTCTGTAAGCGGGTCCGGGCTTTTTCCAACTGTTCAACGGCCCCCTCACGTAGTTCTTCTGAATTTCGAATAGTATTCAAAATCCTTTGTTTTCGATTATCTAATAAATCACTTAATGAAAGTAGATTATCTTTCCATTCATTGCAAAATTTCCATGATCCCTTCCCGAACCAAACATGAATCTTTCGATTCATTTGGCTCTCACGCTCAATTATTTCAATTACTTATGGTAAATTCCCATATCTTTTGTTACTGGAATGAGCCTATCCTCTCTTCTCGATTAATAATTCATATGCAAAAATAAAAAAAAAGATCAAAATTAATCAAAAACCAGAATATTTGTAGGACTCTTCTGACCAAACAAGTAATTGTCAGTAAAGTTGTTTCTTGTTTTTTTCTTCAAATCCAACGAATTTACTTTATGCACAGGTTATCGATTCAACATTAGATTAAGAATGAGGGAAATCCCCATTTTTCAAAAAGGAAGGTTCAAATTTTTTTCGACATGAGTGCTCTATACCGAAAAAAAATTCCCAACTATTCATTTAGAATCCTTTGATATATTAACATATTAGTAGAAAGAGTACCTTGCTCTGTCTAGACTTCAAACAGTTTAGCTTTAACCATGCTAATGTCCCTACGTTATCAGTTGATAGAGAATCAAAGTATATTTACTGATGAATTGCGAAATGCTATGGTTCTTAAAGATGATTTTTGAATTTATTCAAAAGTAATTCGCAGGATCGTGCACCTTTTCTTTACTAATAAAAAAATGCAGCTGATTCAATTCAGCCTATTCGTGAAATAAACAACTCGCACACACTCCCTTTCCAAAAAAAATCAATACACCAAGGACTAGACTTAGATTTATTGGATTTGTTGCTAAAATATCAGTATTAAACCCGAAACTCCCGGCGGATGGCCAGTGACCCAAAGAAACGAAAGAATCGGTTACATTTTTCATAAGATCTCTCCTTCTCTTATAGACAGAATATTATCTATTTAATTATCATATTTCATAATATTTATAATTTTGATTTTTTTTATTTACTATTTCGAAATTGATTTTATATTTTAGAATTTAAAAATAGTAAATCGAGTCAAAAATATATTCGATTTTTATTAGAAATAGATTTTTTTATTGTAAATTTCTAAAAATTGCTAACTAAGAACAATAGTTAATAGTTATTAGACTTTGATATCAGGTCTAGTGTCAATTTCAACATATCTTCTTTGTTTTTGTTGTTATAACACTTCCTTTAAATTTTAAAATAAACTCATACAGGGTAACGAAGAAAGCGAGAAGGGGAAGGAAGAAAGCGAGTCGGTCTACTAAAATTCCTCATCCTCCAATCAGCCCTTCCCGTGGGTTATTGTACCAATAAAACTAAATATAAATAATTAATTGTTAATTGTAGGAGTTAAATCTTGATATAATTCGAAAAAGCAAGCAGCAAATTCAAAAATTGGCAAAAATGTTATTTTTTAGCAGATTAAACAAAAGGATTCGCAAATAAAAGTGCTAATGCTACAACCAGTCCATAAATTGTTAAAGCTTCCATAAAAGCCAAACTAAGTAATAAAGTACCTCGTATTTTTCCCTCCGCCTCTGGTTGTCTTGCGATACCTTCGACAGCTTGGCCCGCAGCAGTACCTTGACCAACTCCAGGTCCAATAGAAGCAAGCCCAACGGCCAACCCAGCAGCAATAACGGAAGCGGCAGAAATCAATGGATCCATGATAAATTCCTCGCATCAAAAAAAAGAAATGGTTAATGATACAATCAACCACTAAATTATGATTTAATTATTCCATCGATAGATTGTCATCCAGTCAAAGTAACGTAACTAAGAGTTCAAAATTAAAGTAATGAGATTATTGAATCAGCAGAACTGCTTCGATATCAATTTTGTAGTTTCTATCCACAGAGTTTTGGGAGAATTCATATAACTTTTTTGTTTTTCCATTTCTTTCTTTGTTCCGAATCAATCATTCTTTAAATTCGAACTCTTCCTTCTTTAATTCTTAATTTAATCTCTTTATTCACTTCACAGTTTCAAACGAAAAAACGAAAAGAAAAACTTTTATTGGAATCCCTATCAAAATTCTTGGTAGTCGCGGGACAGATTAAGATTAGATATATCTATTTGCTCATATATAACTAGCCTAATATTACATATACACACCCTTCTTCCATAACGTAAACCAACTCTTTGTATCTTAAATTCAATTTGAATTCTAAAATCATTTTTTTAGAAATATTTATTTTATAAAGAAAAGTTGTTTATTTTACAGTCATTAGACAGATTTCATAGATTATATATTACATATGTTTGTTTATTTTAATCCCACCCTACTAAACCTAAACAACGCACTTTTTTCATGTTTTGTAAACTCTTCTTTTCCTTTTATTTATCGTTATCTAAAATCGGTACAATCAATCTAATCTAAATGATCTAAATGAATGAATTCAGTAGTCTGAATCATTGCATATAAATAGAAGTTTTACGTTCTTCATGTAATTTAGTTTTTTTCTTTTGGTTAATCGTTGAAAACCGACTGAAATGGGAATCACTTTATAGAATCTTTTTTTATTTACAATTACAATGTGCGATTAAACAAAAAAATAAATCAAGAATTCTTATTCAGATTATGACTCCGAAGATTGGGTTGAATAAAATGAACAAAACAATCAAGCCAATCTACAACGAATATTCATTGTAAGAAGATATAAATGAATCAAGCAAATTTTAGATTTTAGGAAAAAGATCTTTTAGATCTCTTTCCTTTTTTTGAATTCCAAAATATTACAAATATCGTAATCTATTTCTTTAGATCGTATAGACTTTTTTGTCTATTTATGTATAGAGTTATGTTTACGAAGTAGATTATTGAGCAAGACATGCATTGCCTTGCATTAAATCGAAGAAGACTATTTCGAAACTTAATTAATGATGCCCCTCCATAGATTCACCTATATAAGCCGCAGCTAAAGTTGAAAAAATAAGAGCCTGAATACCGCTTGTAAATAATCCAAGGAACATAACAGGTATAGGAACCACCAAAGGTACTAAAGAAACAAGAACAACAACTACTAATTCATCCGCTAATATATTTCCGAAAAGTCGAAAGCTAAGTGATAAAGGTTTTGTGAAATCTTCTAAAATATTAATGGGTAAAAGGATTGGAGTTGGTTGAATGTATTTACCGAAATAACCCAATCCTTTTTTACTAAGGCCCGCATAAAAATATGCTATTGACGTAAGTAAAGCTAAAGCAACCGTAGTATTTATATCATTCGTAGGTGCGGCTAACTCTCCATGAGGTAACTTTATAATTTTCCAAGGTAAAAGCGCCCCTGACCAATTAGAAACAAAAATAAATAGAAACAGAGTTCCAATAAAAGGAACCCATGGACCATATTCCTCTCCAATCTGAGTTTTGCTCACGTCTCGAATAAATTCAAGGACATATTCGAAGAAATTCTGACCGTCAGTAGGAACGGTTTGTGGATTTCGAACAGCTACAATAGCTGAACCTAATAAAATAGCAATTACAACCCAAGAAGTAATAAGTACTTGGGCATGAACTTGGAAACCCCCAATTTTCCAATAAAAATGCTGGCCTACTTCCACACCGGATATATCATATAATCCTTTAAATATTTTGATGGAACATGATAGAATATTCATATTATCCTCTGAAAGAAAGAAAACTTTTTAAGAAATTATTTTGATTCCACTATACTATCCTTTTTTACTTGTCCGTGCCCGCTTGAATTGTATATTTTGGATTAAGAACTAATCACATAATATCCCCCGCCTTATTCCTTATTTTTTTTATTTCTTTCGTGCGATTCAGAAATAGAATAAATTAAATAGAGTACCAGATTCCATTAATCTATGGAATTCACAAAATAATTTATTTCTATTATTATTAATCAGAGATTTCGTATATAGCTAGAACGACCCTCACAAATTGCAAATACTAATTTGTTAAAAATAAATCGGATTGAAGCTATCGCGTCATCATTCGCTGGAATCGAAATATCCGCGAGATCCGGGTCGCTGTTTGTATCAATTAAACAAATTGTTGGAATTCCCAAAGTGATACATTCGCGAAGAGCCGTATATTCTTCTTGCTGATCAACGATTATTACAATATCAGGTAACCCCGTCATATATTGAATCCCGCCCAAATATGTTTGCAAATGAGATAACTGTCTCTTCAATTGAACCACATCCCCTTTTGGAAGGCGGTTCAGCCTTCCGGTCTTTTGTTCCATTCTCAAGTCCCTGAACTTTTGAAGTCTCTTTTCTGTAGTGGACCAGTTTGTTAAAATACCGCCGAGCCATTTTTTATTAACATAATGACACCGAGCACTTATTGCAGCCCGCGCTACTGAATCAGCCGCTTTCTTTTTTGTACCAACAATTAAGAATTGTTTTCTCATACTTGCTGCATCAAAAACTAAATCACAAGCTTCCGATAAAAAACGAGCAGTTCTAGTAAGATTTGTAATATGAATACCTTTACGCTTCGCCGAGATATAAGGTGCCATTCTCGGATTCCATTTTCTGGTAGCATGACCAAAATGAACTCCTGCTTCCAGCATTTCGTCCAAATTAATGTTCCAATATTTTCTTATCATTTCTCCCCACACTTCCTCTCTTTTTTTTTTCAAAGAAAAAAGGGGAGACGAGGTACCCTTAAATAAATAATTGTTCCGATGGAACCTTCTCTTTTCTCGGAGTTGGGCCTTGATACACGATCCAAGCGATTAATTTCTTTGCTATTTTTTATTACTATTAACAAATTACATATAAATGTAACAAATCACAGGACCCAAAAAAATTCAAAGTACTGATCTTAGAAATCATTCAATCCTATAAACGCTTGTTCTGATGTATCATAGAAATTTTTCGAAATGCAAAAATCAAATAACTTTCTGTGGTGGAATAAAATATCTCTTATTTCCCCTTCGAATAAATTGTTTTTTTGTTTTTTTAAAGAAATGTTCTTACGTTGCTTTGAGCGGTGCACTAATCCTCTGAATCCGGTACCAACGGGTATCATACCACCGAGAACAACGTTTTCTTTCAGACCTTTCAACCAATCAATACGACTGCGGAGAGCTGCTTTTGATAAAACGCGAGCAGTTTCCTGAAAACTCGCCTCGGCTATGAAACTTTGAGTATTCAGCGAGGCTCTCGTTATTCCCAAGAATATGGCTCGGTAACAGATCGCTTCTTCCAAAGCGCGTCCCGTCCGTTCCGCTCGCAACAATCCTATTTGTTCCCCGGGTGAAAAAACATTAGACATTCCATCTTCTGAAACCAAGACTTTTGATGTTATTTGACGTACAATAATTTCGATATGCCTATTATGGATTTGCACCCCCTGGGATCGATAAACCTTTTGAATTTTATTAACCAAAGAGATACGACTTTGCACTATAGTTAGCTCAGCACCGATTAAGAATCTCCAAGGAATTCCAAGAATTCTTGTTATACACCCGTTCCAACCCGCAACTCTCTTTTCTAGGTTTATCGATATTGAATCAATTGAGCGCACTTCTAATACTTGTTCCACTTTTGGAAGACCCTGCGTTATATCACCAGATCTCGATTTTTCATATATAAATGTAACTAACGTATCTCCTTTATAAAGGATTTCTCCATAATGACCATGAACAGTTGCTCCTGTAGTGGCCAAATAAGGCTTAGCCAATCTTAGTCCTATAGAGTCGACGTGAACAATTATAACTTGACCTGATTTTAGGTGTGGTCCATTTTTGGCTATACATACATTTTCACAAATAAACTGTCCCAGATTAATTATTGTGAATGTTTCTTCACAATAATTAGAATGATAATTCTGATGGAGAAAATACCAATTTAATTTTAATGGATGAGAAACGCTGTTATTGCATGGGTCCAGATTAACCATTCTCTGTTTCTCATCCATTAAATAATATTTAAATATTCGAAAAATCCGTTTGCAATTGTCAAGTTTCAAATATTTAGTTACCGAAATCTGATTATGCGTTAGTACATGGTAAAATGAATAAAAATTCGCGATTTGAAGGGCTGTTCCTAAAGGGCCCAAGGAATTCCTAATTGTAATTGTAGGATCTCTTTTAGTTAATTCGTTTATTCCATTGTGATATTTTATCTCGTTTAATAGATCTATTCCAAAACAATTAGATGATGACAAAATTCCCAAAGATTGACATTCCTTTTTTCTATTTCTACTCAATAACGTACTAAAAGTTCCTTGATTTTTTTTAAGTGATTGTTGAATCCGTGCCTTGGAATAAAGGAAATAAAATGGATTAATGTTAGTGTGATCTAACCCATTATCAGAGATCGATTCTGAACTTGAGGGACCATTCCTTTTTCGGCTGATATAGAAAAAATGGGATTTCACTAAATCGATTCTTAGGAAATCACGAATTAGGCCATTTGTACTTATTTTAACAAAAGAAGCCCGGGCCGCTTCGATAGAAGAACTCTTTTTTTCTTGATCCCAATTCAACACTAAACACGTACGAACTAATTGAATCCTTGTGTCCGAAATTCCCCGAATTGATTTATCATTTCCATAACCATAAAGAATATAATTGACAACTTGAAGTTTCAAATTCTCTTTTTCCTGCAATAGATCCGAGTAGAAAAGTGTTTCTAAATTTATACCGCCCGCTATTTCATATATGATTACCGGTCGAACCAAAACAAAATACTTTTTCCTGCTAGGTGTGATCCGTTGGACATAGAGCCAATTTTTCACTTTTTTTGATTCCTTCGTATTTGGTTTTACCGGTCCGGGTGATATCAAGATACCACTATATCGAGATATTTTATCTGTTTTTCCCGGAAAATGGATATCTCCAGAAAAGATTTTTAGTTCCATTTTTTTTTTTTTTCGCTCTAGGCGGACCAACCCACCTACCCGACTTCTTGTATTTAAAGTGATTTGGGTATCTACTCCAATGATACTATTATTTTGTACCATTAGGGAAGAAGATTCAGGTAAAATATAAACTTCCTCGGGAATGAAAAAAAAGCGATCTACTTGCATTTGGTATTTTGGCTTAAATTCTTTGACTCCTCGATATTCAATTAAATCTTCTTTTTCGACAATGGAATGCGCCCCGATAGCCCCATATTTAGTAATTCCTGAACAGTTTCTTCGGTATTGGGGATCATCAAAATAAGCAAAAATACTATTTCCACGGAACATACCATTTATAGGTATTTCAATCGAGATATCAGAGTGGGACATTAGGCCGTTCTCTCGTTCTTGAATCGGTTGGAAGGGCATGATAAATCGATTTCTTCGCTTCTTTGCCAATAAATCAAAATTCTTGTGGGGAATAGCAGGATATACGAGATTATAATGACCAGTACAGAGGATTCGATTAAGTTCTGAATAATCAGAAACCCTCCCTTCTTTTTTACCCGAAAGATCTAAACTAAAGAATTTGTGTTTAACTTGATCATTTTTTATTGAAGGATTCGAAATATAACTTTTTTCGACAGAAAGAGAATGAATGTTCATTTGATCTTGATCCTTGTGTAGCGAAAACGGGATTATACTGGATCTGCGCGAATCCCCTGATAATATCCATAAATGGCTTGTTTTTGGTAAGAGATGGACATTACTATATCTAAATTCAGGTGCATGGTATACATCGGTACTCCAGTGCATTTCCCCTTCTGAATCGCAATAAATATGTTTTCGAACCCTTTCTGTAAAATTCAAAGTGTACGTTCTCGCGCGAATTTCAGCAATCACTTGTTCTGATTCTACATATTGGTCATTTTGAACTAAAAGAAAACTTTTTGGTGGAATAGTCACGTTCTGTATAATATCTTGACTTTCAATAGTTACATCCAAGTCTATATAACATAGAAAAGCGGGATGCCCGTGACGTGTACGTGTAGGATGAACCAAATGCTCATTAAATTTTATTTTTCCATTAGAGGGAGCTCGTACATGTTCTGCGGTACCCCCCGTGAATACTCCGCCCGTATGAAACGTTCTTAATGTTAGTTGAGTACCCGGTTCTCCAATGGATTGACCCGCAATAATACCTACAGCTTCTCCCAATTCCACCAAGTCACCATAAGTGGAACTCCGACCATAACATAATCGACAGATCCAAGATGTGCTTCTACAAGTAAAAGAAGTTCGAATAGATATCGGCTGTGTTCGAAAGGTTATGAATCGATTGACAAGCCCAATCCCAATATCTTGATTTCGAATGGCAATACATCGCGGACCCATATATATATTGTCTGCTAATACACGACCAATTAATGTTTGGATAAAAATTCTGTCCGACATCATCCCATTTCGAGGACTCACAGGGATACCTCGGGTGGTGCCACAATCAGTTCGACGTACAACAACGTGTTGAACTACTTCAACAAGTCTGCGTGTAAGATATCCAGCATCTGATGTTCGTACAGCAGTATCCACAACCCCTTTTCGGGCTCCATAGCAAGAAATGATATATTCTGTTAAAGACAGCCCTTCGCGTAAATTGCTTTGAATGGGTAAATCAATCATTTGTCCTTGTGGATCCGACATTAATCCTCTCATACCTACTAATTGGTGTACTTGAGATGCATTTCCCCTAGCTCCCGAGAAAGACATTATATGAACTGGATTAAAGGATTCTGTCATCCTAAAATTTTGGTTCATTTCTTGTCGCAAGTATTCACTTGTAGCATACCATATTTCAATGGATTGGCGTAATTTTTCTATCGCGTGTACGTTTCCATAATGGTGGTGTTTTTCAAAAATAAAACTTTGTTGTTCAGCATCTTGGACTAGCCATCCTTTAGAGGGTATTGTTAAAAGATCATCAATTCCTAATGAAATGGATGTAGCAGTAGCTTGCTGGAAACCCAGAGACTTTAATTGATCCAAGATGTGTGATGTATATGCCATTCCAAAGTGATCTATTAATCTGCTAATAAGTCGTTTGATACCAGTTCCATCTATCACTTTATTGTGAAAGACCAGATTGGCCCCTTCGGCCATAACTACCTCCATATTCTACTGAGTAGGGTTCGACAGTGGATTTGAAGTCAATGATTCGAAAACTTCCTTTTCTCGACTTGATTCGCGTAGAAATTCGGGAAATATGGTCCTAGTTGAACCAAAGGGATCTGAGAATTCACACCGATGTCATAGAATTATTTAACTTAGATTCCTATTAAATTAGGTACCGCTGAGGAAGCTTGGCAAAACCCTTGTATCGCTTCTTCGATTTCTCGATAAAGAGAAATCTGACCAACAGTGGTTCGAATGTATATACAAAGAATTTGTTTTTTTACACTTTTTACTATTAGATAGTGTCCATAAATCTCATGATAGGTACCAAAAGGTTCATAGTGACCTTCGACAAGAGCTTCTCTTGAAACAATAAGGCGTTGATCTAGATTCCACCG